AATATATTGAAGGGAAGAATTGGTGAAAGATTACCAGGCCTTTCGAATAAGAAAAGAACACTTTCTTTAAAGAAAATGGATTCCGTAAAGAATTTATTTAATTAATCTAACATACATAATTAACCAAACCAAAGGGGGTGCATGATTTCGATGAAACTAATCTCTATGCTTCTTCGAGCGGCTCGAGCGGGTAGCCGCATAGTAAGGGTAGTATGCGAATACTTTAAACGGGAGGTTTTCCCTACTAAACTAAAATTATTGAAAAGAAAAGTAAACCCCTACGTAGTGATTCTTAAGTATCTCTATGTAATAATCAAAAGGATCCCTCCCATCCTGTGGATAGGACTTTTTATTTTGTGGATTTCTCTCTTTCTTTTAGTCTGGGCCATTTTGGCTTTTTATGAATTTTTAAATGATCTATACTTATTTCTTTAATATACTTTGACTTATTGATTCTTCTTTCATTTCATAAGAATCAATAAGTCATTTAAAAATTCATAAAGAGCTCTGAGGGGGCTGTAGCTGCCCTTTATTTCAACGAGAATCTTATTCCTAATATTTATTAGATTCTCTTTCTGGGAATAGAAGAATTTTTCTTTTGATTGGATAAGTTCAAAGAAGAATTTTTTGGTCTACTCTATTTTCTTTTCTTCCTTTTTCTCTTATTCTCCTATTCCCTTTTCTCTTATATTATTAATATCTTAGTAACTCAATCAAAATCAAATTATTCCCAAGAACAAAAAGAAAGGTTGTTATGCTTAATATCTTTACTTTGATCTGTATCTATATGAATTCTGCCCTTTATTCGACTAATTTTTTCTTCGGCAAATTGCCCGAAGCCTACGCTTTTTTGAATCCAATCGTCGATGTTATGCCAGTGATACCTCTTTTCTTTTTTCTCTTAGCCTTTGTTTGGCAAGCTGCAGTAAGTTTTCGCTGAGCTCTTTATTTAATACTGTCCTAGAAAAATTGATGATTTATTCGAGAAAAAAACTCTTATTTTAAGAAATAATAAATTACTAAATAGGATTGGCTAAGTCTTAGAGTATGAAGAGCAAAAACCCTGGATTAAAAGATTGAAATTCTTGGATAGCCATCATAAATCTAGATCACCCCATTTCATTTAAAGAACCTATTCATGTAAGTCCCCCAATATAGAAAGAGGTATGAAATAAAATTTTTTGTAATGAAAGACTTGACTCTTTTTACATTACAAATGTAGTTTCTGAAAATTTTTTTATATTTGTAAAAACTATTCATTTCTTGGTATCAAAACAGGATATGTAGTATAAAAATGGAGAATCTATTCTCTTTTTCCCCAAAAAGGATCTTGGAGATTCTAGAATGCTTACTCTCAAACTTTTTGTTTATACAGTAGTTATATTTTTTGTTTCTCTCTTCATCTTCGGATTTCTATCTAATGATCCAGGACGTAATCCTGGGCGTGAAGAATAAAAAAAGAAAGTCTTTCCTTTCCTTTTCCTTGCTTGACTTTTCAACATTCTTAGTCTTTGATCTATTCCACATCGATCTTTCTTTAATTAGTTAACTTTCTAACTATTAGAATTCCAAAAAAAAGCAAAAAGGGGGTTTCCATAAAAGAAACTGGAATCTGCAGGATAAAAAAATATCAGGTCATCCACGGAAAGGGAAAGAGAGGGATTCGAACCCTCGGTACGAATAACTCGTACAACGGATTAGCAATCCGACGCTTTAGTCCACTCAGCCACCTCTCCCAGTTGAAAGATTGGATAAATACTATGTTAGATTACACGAAAAGTAAGACTTGAAAAAGCCCTTCTTTATCTCTCTTTATTATTTTCTTAATAATTTCTTATTTTATTATTTATTATATGGATATATACGGTTTTTCTTAGGAATTGCAATTCTATTTAGATAAAGATAAGGGCTCGAAAAAGAGAGATCAAAAAAAAAGAAAGAATCCCTCTTCAATTTCATCCGAAAAGGCCTTTTCCGCGGCCTGGCCCGGTCAGTACGTACCGAGCCGGGCCCCCCCTCCCTCATATGGATCGTTGACCAATCGAAAGAAATGATTCTGGAATCGGTCATATTGGAGGAAGTAGGCGAGCTACTCATAAAGATTGATTTATACAGACCGGGCCAAACCCGCTGGGTTATAGTCCGATACATGAAGAGGGAGAATTTGATGTGTCCCGACGAAGCCATAGTTTTTGGGATTATCGCTGGTATATATGATGGAAATAGCGCCCCCCAAACAAAAAAAAGAAGAGGAAGATTAAGAAAGGAAGAAAGGGAAAGGAATAACTGAAAGAAAAGAAATCCCCCGCCCTTAGGGGATGTCCTCAGCGCCGAGGAACATGTACTAGGGTGTATGTGCGACTCGTTCAGATCATGGACTGGGGCAAAAGAAAGAATTTTCCATGGTTCTATATAGAATAGAACCGCCGACCAAAAAGAAAATCTAGGAATTGAGTTTAGGTATATGTTATGGTAAAACTTCGTTTGAAACGCTGTGGGC